CCTATGATAAAGAACTCAAGTTCAGGTAAAGAAGTAAAAGTTTTAGCTCAACATATATGTATGTCTGTTTTAAAAGCACGAAGAGTAATTGATCAGATTCGCGGGCGTTCCTATGAGGAAACACTTATGATACTGGAACTCATGCCTTATCGAGCATCTTATCCCATTCTCAAATTGGTTTATTCTGCAGCGGCAAATGCTAATCATAATATGGGTTTGAAGGACGCTGATTCATTCATTAGTAAAGCCGAAGCCAATAGGAGTACTATTGTGAAAAAGTTAAGACCGCGGGCTCGAGGACGTAGTTATCTGATAAAAAGACCGACATGTCATATAACAATTGTATTAAAAGATAAATCTAAATCATTTTTAGATCAATCTAAGATTTAGATTCATATAAAATAAAAAAATATGGATGAAAAATAAAATCGAATAGAAAAATATGGGACAAAAAATAAATCCACTTGGTTTCAGACTTGGTACAACTCAAAGTCATCATTCCTTTTGGTTCGCACAACCAAAAAATTATTCCGGGGACCTACAGGAAGATGCAAAAATACGGAATTGTATCAAGAACTATGTACAAAAAAATAGGAAAATATCCTCAGGTTTCGAAGGAATTGCACGTATAACAATTCAAAAAAAAATCGATTTGATCCAAGTCATAATCTATATTGGATTCCCAAATTTATTAATAGAGGGGCAAACACGAGGAATCGAAGAATTACAGATGAATGTACAAAAGGAGTTTAATTCTGTAAACCGGAGACTCAACATTGCTATCACAAGAGTTGAAAAACCTTATGGACAACCTAATATTCTTGCAGAATATATAGCTTTACAATTAAAAAATAGAGTTTCATTTCGAAAAGCAATGAAAAAAGCTATTGAATTAACTGAACAAACGGATACAAAAGGAATTCAAGTGCAAATAGCAGGCCGTATCGACGGAAAAGAAATTGCACGTGTTGAATGGATCAGAGAGGGTAGAGTTCCCCTACAAACAATTCGCGCTAAAATTGATCATTGTTCCTATACAATTCGAACTATTTATGGAGTATTAGGTATAAAAATTTGGATATTTGTAGACGAGGAATAATCAACCTTGTCTTCCCATTCTGTCCAGTGATAAAACAAAAAATGACAAACTCTTTCACTCTTTTTTCGTTAAAAAAAAAATGAACAATTCTAATTCTATAAGGTTAAATAAAAATTCGATTGATCATTTGGTATAATTGCTATGCTTAGTGTGTGACTCGTTAGTTTTTTCTTTATAGTTTCAAGTTGGGATTCAAAAAAAAATAAACTGACCCCTGCTATAAACTTTGTAATTATATAAAATAAACTAATAACCAACTTATTGCTTCGTATTGTCGAGATCCCAAGAAACAGTCACTATATGAATGAGTGGATCTATCATATGGTTGTAGCAACTGAAATTCTTTCAACAAAAAATAGATCTGATTATGGGTTGTAAAGCAAAAAAAAAAAAAATAAAGGGATGTGGATAAATGGAAGGATGATAGAAAGAAAGAACAAAAATATCAATGATATATGATTCCAATATGTATGGTCTATGAATCGCGTCATAAAAGGCAGTGTGATAAAGCATCAATACTGATAATCAATACTGATAAGATAATTATAAATATAAGAATTTTAAAATGAAATAATTTTAAATAGAATAAAATAATAAAGAGCCTTCAGGTTAATAAAAACTGAGGAAATTGACTTGGGAACGAATTTTGTTGGAAGCTCCATTGCAAAGTTCGGACCTAACCATTAATGGAGAAGCTATGGGAACGACAGAACCTGTGACTGCATAGGCTTCTATTGAAAACGAATCCTAATAATTCATTGGGTGGGATGGCGGAACGGACCAAGAAAAAATTGATTTATTCTGAGAGGTTATGAATTGAACCTTCGAATGAAACAGGAAAGAGTAAATATTCGCCCGCGAAACCTCTATTTATTGGATTACAATCCTTTGTCGTAATTCGATAGAGGTAAAAAAAAAATAAGGAAAGGATTCGTTATGTTATAAAAATAAAAAAGAGAAACATTACATTATCTATAAAGATACATAAATGTACACACACGTCTAGCTGTATTGTATATCTTGTATCTACATCTTCCTTTGTAAGAAATTAAATATCAATAAAAGCCATTACTTGGTGTATTATCTATTAATGTGTACCTATTAATGTGTATCTATTAATGTGTATCTATAATATTATTGAATTAGAATCCTTTCATTCGCGAGGAGCTGGATGAGAAGAAACTCTCATGTCCGGTTCTGCAGTAGAGATGGAATTAAGAAACAACCATCGACTATAACCCCAAAAGAACCAGATTTCGTAAACAGCATAGAGGAAGAATGAAAGGAATATCTTGTCGAGGCAATCATATTTGTTTCGGCAGATACGCTCTTCAGGCACTTGAACCTGCTTGGATTACAGCTAGACAAATAGAAGCAGGGCGAAGAGCAATGACACGATATGTGCGTCGTGGTGGAAAAATATGGGTACGTATATTTCCCGACAAACCTGTTACAGTAAGACCCGCGGAAACACGTATGGGTTCGGGGAAGGGATCCCCTGAATATTGGGTATCCGTTGTTAAACGGGGTCGAATACTTTATGAAATGGGTGGAGTATCAGAAACTGTAGCTAGAGCAGCTATCTCAATAGCTGCGCGCAAAATGCCTATACGAACTCAATTTATTATTTCAGGATAGAGATGTAGAACTAAACAAAAAGGGGTATTGGGGATGAAAAAACAACCGCAGGTTTATTTATTTCTGGACGGACAATATTTCTTTTTTTTCTTTCATACTTTTGCATTGAAATAACAGATTGAAATAAAAATGATATGATTCAACCTCAGACCCTTTTGAATGTAGCGGATAACAGCGGAGCTCGAAAATTGATGTGTATTCGAATCATAGGAGCTGGTAATCACCGATATGCTCATATTGGTGATGTTATTGTTGCTGTAATCAAAGAAGCAGTTCCCAATATGCCTCTAGAAAGATCAGAAGTAATTAGAGCTGTAATTGTACGTACATGTAAAGAACTCAAACGTGAAAACGGTATGATAATACGATATGACGACAATGCTGCAGTTGTCATTGATCAAGAAGGAAATCCAAAAGGAACTCGAGTTTTTGGTGCGATCGCTCGAGAATTGAGACAGTTAAATTTTACTAAAATAGTTTCATTAGCTCCCGAAGTATTATAAATAGTAGTAGATGAGACTATGATATAGTAGGGTATCTGAAATAGATCAAATTAGTAGATTGTGTCTCACGTATATACTTTATAATAAAAAAAAAAAAAGAAAAAAAAGGAAACATGTTGATTATATCAAAATTTGGAGGAACCTATAATTCTAGTTCGTCATGGGTAGGGACACTATTGCCGATCTAATAACTTCTATAAGAAATGCTGACACGGATAAAAAAGGAAGGGTTCGAATAGCATCTACAAATATCACCGAAAACATTGTTAAAATACTTCTACGAGAAGGTTTTATTGAAAACGTTCGGAAACATCAGGAGAGTAACAAATATTTCTTGGTTTCAACTCTGCGACATAGAAAAACCAGAAAAGGAATATATAAAACTAGAACCATTTTAAAGCGTATCAGCCGGCCCGGCTTACGAATTTATTCCAACTATCAGCGAATTCCTAAGATTTTAGGTGGAATGGGAATTGTAATTCTTTCTACTTCTCGAGGTATAATAACAGATCGAGAAGCTCGACTAGAAAGAATTGGAGGAGAAATTTTGTGTTATATATGGTAATCTTCCACCTCTGGTATCCGAATTTGATCTCTAACTTCCTATTTGTAAAATAGAGAGGAAAAGTGAGTTATATAACTCTTCCTCCATTAGTTGATACTTCAAGGAGGTTACCTGGAATGAAAGAACAAAAATTGATTCATGAGGGTTTAATTACTGAATCACTTCCCAACGGTATGTTCCGGGTCCGTTTAGATAATGAAGATCTAATTCTAGGATATGTTTCAGGGAGGATCCGCCGCAGTTTTATACGGATACTACCGGGAGATAGAGTAAAAATTGAAGTAAGTCGTTATGATTCAACCAGGGGACGTATAATTTATCGACTTCGCAACAAAGATTCGAACGATTAGGTTATTTTTTTAACCATGGGTATACAATTTGAAGTTCAAAAAAAATTCAAGAGACTTATTCTCTTCCAAGAAGTGGATTCAGAATTAAGGTAAGGAATAAAAAATATGAAAATAAGGGCTTCCGTTCGTAAAATTTGTGAAAAATGTCGACTGATTCGCAGGCGTGGACGAATTATAGTGATTTGTTCCAATCCGAAACATAAACAGAGACAAGGGTAATTCTTCTAAAAAAGAACTTTACTTTCCAAAATTAAAAAAAAAATATGTAAAAATAAGGTAAAGGATCTGTTTTAACATGAAATGGGTATCCCCGTATCTTTTTTTTTGTATATTTCTGACTCATAAATATGAGATGATAAAATATGACAAAAGCTATACCAAGAATTGGTTCACGTAGGAATGGGCGTATTGGTTCACGTAAGAATGGACGTAGAATACCAAAAGGCGTTATTCATGTTCAAGCGAGTTTCAACAATACCATTATAACTGTTACAGATGTACGAGGTCGGGTAGTTTCTTGGGCCTCCGCCGGTACTTCTGGATTCAAAGGCACAAGAAGAGGAACACCTTACGCTGCTCAAGCCACAGCGGTAAATGCTATTCGTACAGTGGTTGATCAGGGTATGCAACGAGCAGAAGTTATGATAAAGGGTCCTGGTCTCGGAAGAGATGCAGCATTACGAGCCATTCGTAGAAGTGGTATATTATTAAGCTTCGTACGTGATGTAACACCTATGCCACATAATGGATGTCGACCTCCTAAAAAAAGACGTGTGTAGAAATAAGAATTAAACCGATTTCAAGAGAAATAAATGATCAAATAATAATACTAGTATAGTATGGTT